CATAGCTAATTACTCCTATCTTTTTTTTGTAAAGACGAGGAAACATATTCTATTTTCAATATTCTCCTATTTACTACGGCGACGAAGAATCAAACTATCACTATATTTATTCCTTTTTCTACTTCTTCTTCCAAGCGCAGGATAACCCCAAGGGGTTGTGGGTTTTTTTCTACCAATTGGGGCCCTCCCTTCACCACCCCCATGGGGATGGTCTACAGGGTTCATAACTACTCCTCTTACTACAGGACGCTTACCTAGCCAACACTTAGATCCGGCTCTACCCAAACTTTTCTGGTTCACCCCAACATTACCTACTTGTCCGACTGTTGCTGAGCAGTTTTTGGATATCAAACGGACCTCCCCAGATGGTAATTTTAATGTGGCCGATTTACCCTCTTTTGCAATCAGTTTCGCTACAGCACCCGCTGCTCTCGCTAATTGTCCACCCTTTCCAAGTGTGATTTCGATGTTATGTATCGCCGTGCCTAAGGGCATATCGGTTGAAGTAGATTCTTCTTTTTGATCAATCAAAACCCCTTCCCAAACTGTACAAGCTTCTTCCAAAGCATACGGCTTTCTGGATGTATATGATGATATCTAGACAGATGGATCTCATATGAATCGTATGATGAAGTACCACATGAGTGGATATATAGGAATCCAAATCTGCCGAATCACTCATGTTATGATCTTCTACATCCTAGGTCTCCCCGTTCCTTCATCTGGCTTATGTTCTTCATGTAGCATTCAGACCGAATGACTCTATGAAATTACGTCGATACTTCCACATATTAATATTACGGGTAACGTAGGAGACATATCTCTTTTTCCCCGGGGGTAGAATTACCACTGCTTAGCTTTCAATTCGCCTCTGACCATCAAATGAAATGTGAATAACCCGTCTTCCTCTCTTTGAAACAAGGGGCGTTTCCGGCTCTGTCGGTGCTTCAAACAATTTTGTCTTCTCCATATTACTATATCTCTAGAGTCAATAATTTTATATGAGGAACTACTGAACTCAATCACTTGCTGCCGTTACTCTTCAGTTTTCTGTTGAGGTCTATCCCGTAGAGGTACTCAAATTGGATCAGTGATCGATTTCTAGGTTTCGTTGTAAACCTAATTGGTTACTTCCAATTACGTAAATCAATGGTTCAAACCGCACTCAAAGGTAGGGCATTTCCCATTGAGATAGGAACTTCTGTACCAGAAACAATGGTATCTCCAATTATAGCCCCTCTGGGATGTAAAATATATCTCTTCTCACCATCCCCATAGTGTATGAGACAAATATATGCATTTCGATTAGGGTCGTATTCTATGGTTACGATTCTACCAGATATGTCTTTTTCATTCCGTCGAAAATCGATTTTACGGTATAGACGCTTATGACCTCCCCCTCTATGCCTTGCGGTAATGATTCCTCTGGCATTACGACCTTTACCACAACGACGCTGTCCATAGATCAAATTATTTCGTGGATTGGATTTCACTTGACTGCCGACGGCTCCATTGCGTGTGCTCGGGGTAGAAGTTTTGTATAAATGTATCGCCGTGTTATTAAGTATTTTGATTTAAGTTCTTTTCTTTCTAAGAGGTGGAATAGAATAACCCGGTTGAAGCGTAATGATCATACGTCTGTAATGCATTGTATGTCCCATAATGGGTCCCATTCTTCTACCCTTTCCCGGGAGTCGATGACTATTCATAGCTATTACCTTGACACCAAAGAAGAGTTCGACCCAATGCTTTATTTCTGTCCTAGTTGATCCTGATTCGACATTAGAAGTATATTGATTGTTCCCCAATAACCGAATACTTTTGTCTGTAAATACTGCATATTTGATTCCATCCATAAATCCATTTTCTTCCCTATGAGTTCCAGTATCGATAAGAATTCTATTTCTTACTGTTCATATGTTATGGTATGAATATATCATACTAATTCGTTATGTATGGATGATGAGATTTCATAGATACAGAGCCAATTCCAATAGACGTATTGAACGTTCCCGTTGGCGTGCATCCAGCAGGAATTGAACCTACGAATTTGCCAATTATGAGTTGGGCGCTTTAACCATTCAGCCATGGATGCGTAACGGGGATCGTCATACATCGTAAATAAACAAATTCCAATTGAAATGAAATCCTTAGGAGGAATCAATGAAGCAGGAAGCAGTGAAACGACATCCGTTAAAATCCTGGATCCTCGAATTGAGAGAGATATTGAGAGAGATCAAGAATTCTCACAATTTAGTAGATTCGTGGACCAAATTCGATTCCGTGGGATCTTTGACTCACATTTTTTTCCACCAAGAACGTTTTATGAAACTCTTTGACCCCCGAATTTGGAGTATCCTACTTTCGCGCGATTCACAGGGTTCAACAAGCAATCGATATTTCACGATCAAAGGTGTAGTACTGCTTGCAGTAGCGGTCCTTATATATCGTATTAACAATCGAAATATGGTTGAAAGAAAAAATCTCTATTTGATGGGGCTTCTTCCTATACCTATGAATTCCATTGGACCCAGAAATGAGACATTGGAAGAATCTTTTGGGTCTTCCAATATCAATAGGTTGATTGTTTCGCTCCTGTATCTTCCAAAAGGGAAAAAGATCTCTGAGAGTTGTTTCATGGATCCGAAAGAGAGTACTTGGGTTCTCCCAATAACTAAAAAGTGTATCATGCCTGAATCTAACTGGGGTTCGCGGTGGTGGAGGAACCGGATCGGAAAAAAGAGGGATTATAGTTGTAAGATATCTAATGAAACCGTAGCTGGAATTGAGATCTCATTCAAAGAGAAAGATATCAAATATCTGGAGTCTCCTTTTGTATCCTATACGGATGATCCGATCCGCAAGGACCATGATTGGGAATTGTTTGATCGTCTTTCTCCGAGGAAGAAGCGAAACATAAGTAACTTGAATTCGGGACAGCTATTCGAAATCTTAGTGAAACACTGGATTTGTTATCTCATGTCTGCTTTTCGTGAAAAAAGACCAATTGAAGTGGAGGGTTTCTTCAAACAACAAGGAGCTGGGTCAACTATTCAATCAAATGATATTGAGCATGTTTCCCATCCCCTCTCGAGAAACAAGTGGGGTATTTCTTTGCAAAATTGTGCTCAATTTCATATGTGGCAATTCCGCCAAGATCTCTTCGTTAGTTGGGGGAAGAATCCGCACGAATCGGATTTTTTGAGGAACGTATCGAGAGAGAATTGGATTTGGTTAGACAATGTGTGGTTGGTAAACAAGGATCGGTTTTTTAGCAAGGTACGGAATGTATCGTCAAATATGCAATATGATTCCACAAGATCTATTTTCGTTCAA